TATTTGATTCCAAATTCAGAGCAATGCCTATTGTACCCTCTTCAAATTCTACTAATTCCCCTGCCATTACTTCATCAAGACCATGAATACGAGCAATGCCATCGCCTACTTGAAGTACGGTGCCGGTATTCACAATCGTGACTTCTCGATTATATTGTTCAATACGTTCACGGATAATATTACTAATTTCGTCGGCTCGAATGGTTACCATTAGTGTCTCTTAATTCTTTTTCGGAAACAAAGGGAGAAAAAAAAAAAAAAAAATAATGCCTACAGTAAAAGGGCTAATCAGTTATTTCTTTCATGGCCCCGAACATGCCAATATTAGCACTGATGGTGCGTAAATGTAACTCGCTGTTCGAACAACTATTCAGAGTTCCTAGAGCTCCTTGTAAGGCTTGTTGGAAAACTCGCTGTCGGACCTGATTAATTGCTCTTTGTTGTTCAAAATGAATGGTTTCATTTTTGTAATTTTCTAATCGTTCCAAATTCTCATAAGTGGCATTAATCAAATTCTGTTTTTCTCGTTCTATCTCAGAGTATCCATTCACTCGAAACTCATCTGCTTCCATTTCCACTTTCCGTAAGCGAGCCCGGGCTTTTTCGAGCTGCTCAATAGCTCCTCCGCGTAGTTCTTCTGAATTTCGAATAGTACTCAGAATCCTCTGTTTTCGATTATCTAATAAATCACTTAATGAAAGTAGATTATTTTCCCATTCATTTCACAACTTCACTTCCATGATCTCTTCCCGAACCAAACATGAATCTTTCGATTCATTTGGCTCTCACGCTCAGTTACTTATGTTATGAGCATTCCCATATCTTTTAATGTAATGAGCCTACCCTCTCTTCTCTGTTCGTATTCCAAGATATGGAAACTGATACAAGACCAGAATATTCAGAGGACTCTTCCGACCAGACAAAAAAAATCTGTAATTGTCAGCAAAGTTGTTTTTTTTTTCTTCAAATCCAAAAAATTCTTCTTATTTTATACATAGGTCGTCGATTCAGCATTGGATAAAAAAAGGGCGAGACACCCATTTTTCCAGTAAATGGTTCAAATCATTTTATCGATATGAGTGTTCTATATCGGATAAATTGACAACTATTCATTTTGAAACCATCTCCGTACTAACGTAGTGGTAGAAAGAGTACCATGTTGTGCCTGGACTTCAGGCGGTTTAGCTTTAACCATGTTAATGGTCCCACATTATTGGTTGATAGAGAATCAAAGTTGATTTACCAATGAGTCACGAAATGCTATGGTTCTTACATATGATTTCTTAATTTATTCAGAAGTAATTCGTCGAGATCGTGCACCTTTCTTCCCTATTTATAAATAAAAAAAAAAAGAAAGTGCAGCCGGTTGGATCCAGCCTATTCTTGAAATACACAACTCGCACACACTCCCTTTCCAAAAAAGATCAATACACCAAGCACTACACTTAGATTTATTAGATTTGTTGCTAAAATATCGGTATTCAACCCGAAACTCCCGGCGGATGGCCAGTAACCCAAGGAAACGAAAGAATCGGTTACATTTTTCATATGCTCTCCTCTTATAGATAGGACTAACAAAATCGAACAGAGTTCTTTTTGTATCACTTCGTCCCGTTTTTTTATTATTGATTTCTTTTTTTTATTAATTGACTTATTTGAAATATGAATATATTCATTTCATTTGAAATCATTTTCAAATTTCAAAAATAGATTCTTTATTATTATTTTATTTCAATTGAAGTTCCCAATAAGATACTTATTAGGTCCCCGGTTTCATGTCAATTGCGAAATACCTGGAACGCTTCCTAAAAGTCAAAAGGGGTTTCCATTAAATTAAGGACGGGAAGTGAGAAAGCGGGTGGATCTACTAATTCCTCATCCTCAAATCAGACCTTCCCCGGAGTATTGTCTCAACGAAGAAGTGGAGTGAAGTTTTGATCTAATTCGAAGAAGCAAGCGGTAAGTCGACAGCAATAAAATAAGAAAAGAAGTACGTATTTTCACGTTTATAGAATAGGATTAAACAAAAGGATTTGCAAATAAAAGCGCTAATGCCACGACCAGTCCGTAAATTGTTAAAGCTTCCATAAAAGCCAGACTAAGCAATAAAGTACCTCGTATTTTACCCTCTGCTTCTGGTTGTCTCGCGATACCTTCTACGGCTTGGCCCGCAGCAGTACCTTGACCAACTCCAGGTCCAATAGAAGCAAGCCCTACGGCCAATCCAGCAGCAATAACGGAAGCGGCAGAAATCAGTGGATTCATGGTAAGTTCCTCGCACCAAAATAAAGAAATGGTTAATGATACAATCAACCAATGAATTATTACTTATTATTCCATCACTAAGATCCACCCGGTCAAAGTAACTAAGAACTCCGAATTGAAGTGATGATATACTGAATCATCAGAACTACTTCGATATCTCGTTTTTAGTTCCTATCCATGGAGTCTTTGGAAATCCATACGGTTCTAGTTCTTCCATTTCTTTGTTCCGAACCAT